ATTTATATAATTTGATATAGAATTTTAATTTCTATAAGAAATTGTAGAAATTACATATTAATTATTTCTTTTATATATAAAAGAAATAATTAATATGTAATAAGAGCGTCTCTTATTCACGTTATTCAAAATATCTTTGTTATTTCTTGACATAGACATGGAAATAAAAAAAAGATATATATAGTGAAATAAACTGCGTCCAATAGGATTTGAACCTATACCAAAGGTTTAGAAGACCTCTGTCCTATCCATTAGACAATGGACGCTTTTTACTCCAATTTTCATATTTCTTGTTCGGAAAAGTAGTTGAAAGAATTCCAAGAATTTAGTATTCAAGTCAATGATGCATTACATTAATTCGATTCATTCAACCCTTTGTATTGAATATTTAAAAAAAATTTCTTTAAAATAAAAAATATTTCATTTTTAGCGTATTGAATATTAAAGATTATAATGATTTAAAGATTATAATCATAAAGTAAAAGCGGGTAGCGGGAATCGAACCCGCATCGTTAGCTTGGAAGGCTAGGGGTTATAGTCGACGTTGATTCATCATTTTTAACGTCTCTAATTCAAAACTGAACGTGAAACTTTGGTTTCATTCAGCTCCTTTATGGAAGATGGATAAATTCCCATATTTAGACATGAACGAAATAAAAAAATCTGACCCATAACGTCTATGTCAGCTTTTATTTCTGAATATATTCAGAACAACTTGCTTTCTAGACGATCCCTATAGAAAGATATTCTAACAATCTTTCTAGTTACTTCGTTCTTTAATTCTATTTGAAAGATCCTTAGGAAAAGCATTTTGTTTCCACCGAGCTAAAACAATTTATCGATCGATGTCTTTAGTAAACCAAAGACATTGTTTAATAGCTGTTTTGCTTCAATTTCCCCTATAGAAATGAAAAATTGAAGATTTAGTTACGATTAGAAATAAACTTTTTATCTTTATCCATGGGTCCTTTACTTATACTCATTCAATTGGAAGTATTGATCCAATAAAAAAAATTATGTTTCGTAATTTCATAATCCAATTTTTCAATTTAAAATTGATTCTTGGATACAAATCACGAGAATGTATATTCTTCCTCGAATTTTTCATTGAGAGGTAAAGGATTGAATCCTTTTAAGAACTAAAGTTTTTGCTCGGAATAAATATTAATCAAACCGAAAGACCCTTTAACTATATAAAGGGTTATAGAACGAATCACACTTTTACCACTAAACTATACCCGCTACAATAAGATTATTGTATAGAAATGCGCCTTTTGTCGACCCTAATCAAAAAACAAAAACAAAAGATCAGAAAAGAATCAGGAAAACTAGAGCGTTTACCCTTATGTATCAGAGGACCTAATGAGATTCGGAAAGCGGGATTTTTTTAATGTTAATAACTAAATAACAAGCGCTTTTTTGCCCGAGGTTTTTGTCTTGAACTTAAGCCATAATACAAAAGTATATTCTGGCAAGAAACGAGAGTTCCCTTTTTCTTATTTAAACCGGAATAAAAATAAAAGGACTAACTAAGATAAGAAAGAAATGGCACTTTAGATTCTATACCATTTGATTCTATATCATAATCATAGAAATTGAAAAAGTTCTTTTTTGTCGCAATAACAAGCAAATTTTTTTATTTCTTTTTTTTTTTTCAATTTAAAAAATCTTTTTATTTATAATTTGTTGAAACAAAAGGGCAGGCCCGGCTAAATACTGACCAGGCCGGGCCGTGGAACTAAAAAGCCCCTTCGGACAAAATCACGAAATTAAAAAATAAGAGTATATACTATGACGGGCATTTTCAAGACTTATTTTTTATAATGTAACATAGTATTATCCCCTTTCAATTGGGAGGAGAGATGGCTGAGTGGACTAAAGCGTCGGATTGCTAATCCGTTGTACGAGTTTTTCGTACCGAGGGTTCGAATCCCTCTCTTTCCGTTTTCATTGATGGCTTGTTATTTTCTTTCGAATTTATCGCGAGCTCTTTTTTTTTTTTTACTAGTTCAAAATTAATAATTAAACAAGTGGAATAGATAAAATCTTACTAATAACAGTTTTAAAGCAAAGAAACCCTTATTTTTTAGTCTTCACGTCCGGGATTACGTCCTGGATCATTAGACAGGAATCCGAAGATAAAGAGAGAAACAAAGAATATCACTACCGTGTAAACAAATAGTTTGAGGGTAAGCATTACACAATCTCCAAGATTTTTTTGGGAAAAAAGAGAATAGATTCTCCACTTTTATACCACATACTCGATTTTTTTTTACAAGAAAGAAAGTGGGGTGATCCGAATTTGTCGCGGTTGTACAATAATTTCAATATTTGAATTGAGCGTGTAGGACTTATCTGATCTTATCAATTCTACAGATTTTTTTTCGAATAAATCATGGATTTGTCTGGGACTTTATTAAAAATATCATCGAAAACTTACAGCAGCTTGCCAAACAAAGGCTAAGAGAAAAAAGAACAGGGGTATTACTGGCATAACATCTACAATTGGATTCAAAAAAGCGTAAGCTTCGGGCAATTTGGCGACGAAAAAACTACTGGAATAAAGAGCAGAATTAAGGTATATACAGATCAAATTAAAAATATTAAGCATAACAAACATTTTTTTTTGGGGGGGGGTAATTGTATTTATTTTGATTGAGTTGTTAATAAATTTAATTGAGTTTATTATAGATATGTTATTATTGATAGAAGAAAAAAAATGAATAAAAATAAAATTAAGATAGACCAAAAAACTTTCGAACTCACCCAATCAAAAATCAATCCTTCTATATCTCAAATCAAAAGAGAATAGAATAAATCATACTTTCGTACAATATCTTAATTGAATTATATGTAATGATCAATAAATTCAGTTTAATTCTACGTCTACATGTATAATTTACATGTATAAAAATTCTAAATAATCCATTTTATTTTATAAATAATAGATATTTTACCAGGAGTTGACGAATAACCCGTACCATTATTAGTGTTTAATATTAGTGTTTATTTATTAGTATCGAATAGAAATAAATGGGGCGTGGCCAAGTGGTAAGGCAACGGGTTTTGGTCCCGCTATTCGGAGGTTCGAATCCTTCCGTCCCAGAGCATACCTTGTATATATATTATAATATTCTAATATATCTATATAATAGAATTAGAATTATTTTTTTTTTTCGATATCATATAAAAATATATATAATAAAAATATATATAAAATATAAAAGATTGCCTTTTACAACAGCTTTCTGTATTAAGAATTAAGATTATGTATTAAGAATTAAGATTAAGAGTAGGATATTGTGATAGAATTTGATTATTATTTTTTTTTTTGGGGGGGGGGGGTTCACAAATTTAATTGAGTTCAAATAACATGCATATGAATATGAAATAATAAATTTAATTCATTTGAGATTCGTTAATATAGTAATGATTTTTACAGTATAAATATGAAAAAAAAATAACAACATAAAATTTCAATCTTCTCTTACATCAGTGTTTTTTTATCTATCTTTTTTAATCACAGATTGTTTAATCCAATATTTTTTTCCCTCTCTCTTACTGATGATAAAATCATAATAAAAAACGAAAGGTCCTTGTGGGAAAACTTTCTGTTTTTTAAAATGCAAATAATTATATAGGATAGGGGATTTTTCAATCAATTAAATCTTTGTAACGAACCCCTATGAGTTCTTGGTACTTGAAGAAGTGTGAAATTGTTGCATTTATTCTATCACTATTATCTTACTTGAAGATACAGATTAAAAATAACCTGTTTCTTCGTATTATATTTATTTATTTTATTTATTCGTGTTATATTAGTTATAATTTAGTTAACTAATTTTATTTTTACAATAATAGAAAACTAGTAAAAAATTTACAATGATTAAGAAAATAGAATTTTCAATATTAAATTCTATTAATCTCTATTTATCTAAAAAAATAAGGTTAAATTAATTTATTTTTGCTGATACTCTCCGTTTTTCATATAGAAAAAAGGTATAGATTACTATAGTACCAACCGAACCAATGATTATTCACGATTCCATAATTGAATCAATTACATATGGATTCCAAACTGAAAGAATGTTATGGTAAAACTTCGGTTAAAACGATGTGGTAGAAAGCAACGTGCGACTTGAAGGACATGATCCGCTGTGGAGTCTTACATCCACCATTTTTATATATATTATATAGGAATGAAAGTGCTCTTGGCTCGACATCATTTGTTCTATTCCGTTGTAACCCGCCCCCCCTTTTTTTTTTTGGGGGGGGGGGTTGATATAATATAGTATAGGATGGAGCTCGAGTAGAAAGTATTTTTTTTTATTTTTCAGGGGCAAGAATCTAGGGTTAGTATCAATCAACAAATTGGAACAACTTCGTAAATATATTTTCGATACATAAACTTAAAGGGGCCTATTCGAGAAAATTTCCAATTCCAAAGGAAGGTTTGTTGAAATCGGTAAAACTTTTTCGATCAAATCAAAAGGAAAGTGTATTACGCAGGAATCCAACATTTGTATGATTCTTTGACATAAGGAAATCGCAAAAAGTGGTATGTTGCTGCCATTTTGAAAGGATTTAAAGATCACCGAAGTAATGTCTAAACCCAATGATTCAAGGCAAAGATCCTGGAACAAGGAAATACCGTTTTCAATTGTCTTAACAACTAGATCAGAATGAAGAATCAAAATGGATTCTAAAGAAGACAATTAAAGGGTTAGAGACCGCTCAATAGATGAAATATATAAAAGGTTGTTCTTTTGAGTTATTTCAGAGTTATCCAACTTGAGTTATGAGGGTGCAAATACGACTAATTTTCTTTTTGTTGGGTAAGAATAAGAAAAAAAGTACTAAAATAAATAGTCTAATTAATTTGATGATTTTATGGATATATTTGATATTGTAATTTTATACATAGGCATAATTTCGAATTTTCTCGAGCCGTACGAGGGGAAAACCTCTTATACGTTTCTAGGGGGGGTATTGTTCATCTA